ACAGTAATGTTGATCGTTTAGTCGGCGTCAAAGACCTTCGGAATCTCATTTCTGATGACACCTTTTTAATTAGGGATAGTAATCGGGATAGTTATTCCATATATTTTGATATTGAAACTAAAATCTTTGAGATTGACAATGATCATTCTTTTTTGAGTGAACTAGAAAGTTCTTTTTATAGTTATCGTAATTCTAGTTATATGAATAATGAATCTAAAAGTGACGATCCCCACTACGATCCTTACTTGGACGATACTAACTATAGTTGGAATAATCACATTAATAGTTGCATTGATTCTTACTCTTATCTTCGTTCTCAAATCTGTATTGATAGTTACATTTTAAGTGGTAGTGACAATTACAATGACAGTTACCTTTCTAATTATATTTATAATTCTATTTGTGGTGAAAGTCGAAATAGTAGTAAAGGGGAGAATTACAATATAAATATAAAAACTAACGAAAATGCTAATGATTTAACTAGAAAAGAAAGTTCTAATGATCTTGATGTAACTCAAAAATACAGGCATTTGTGGGTTCAATGCGAAAATTGCTATGGATTAAATTATAAGAAATTTTTTAAGTCAAAAATGAATATTTGTGAACAATGTGGATATCATTTGAAAATGAGTAGTTCAGATAGAATCGAACTTTTGATTGATTCGGGTACTTGGGATCCTATGGATGAAGACATGATCTCTCTGGATCCTATTGAATTTCATTCTGAAGAAGAACCTTATAAAGATCGTATTGATTCTTATCAAATAAAGACAGGATTAACTGAGGCGGTTCAAACAGGCACAGGTCAACTAAACGGTATTCCTATAGCAATAGGGGTTATGGATTTTCAGTTTATGGGGGGTAGTATGGGATCCGTAGTAGGCGAGAAAATCACCCGTTTGATCGAGTATGCTACCAAAAAATTTTTACCTCTTATTCTAGTATGTGCTTCCGGAGGAGCACGCATGCAAGAAGGAAGTTTGAGCTTGATGCAAATGGCTAAAATATCTTCTGCTTTATATGATTATCAATCAAATAAAAAGTTATTCTATGTATCAATTCTTACATCTCCTACTACTGGTGGAGTAACCGCTAGTTTTGGTATGTTGGGGGATATCATTATTGCCGAACCTAATGCCTATATTGCATTTGCGGGTAAAAGAGTAATTGAACAAACATTGAATAAAACAGTACCTGAAGGTTCGCAGGTGGCTGAATATTTATTCCATAAGGGTTTATTTGATCCAATCGTACCACGTAATCCTTTAAAAGGCGTTCTGAGTGAGTTATTTCAGCTCCACGGTTTTTTTCCTTTGAAATCAAAATTCAATCAAGTAAAGTAGAGCCTTAAGTTAAATTATTTTATTTGTAGTGAAAAGGTAGTTAGTTTGAGTTAGTTTATCGAACAAAGTTAGAGACCGAATAAGAATAATGGGTTTTTCCTTTGTGACATAAAATTGAATTGTAGAAAGAATTATGTGGATAATTATTATTTTTTTTTACCGATATTACTGATAACTGATGAGTAAAAGTAAACTTTTTGAGTAAAAGTAAACTTTTATCAACAAGATAAAAAGCGAATTCTTCTTTCTGTGAAAGGAAATTCGAGACAAATCAAAGGAATTTCATCTTCCTTTCTTGCATATGTATATATAATTATATAATTCAAATATAGAAAAATAATAATAAAAGTAAGAATGATAAATATCAATATTACTACACATATACCTATATTCCAGATGGTCAAGTCCGTTTATTAAATTCTATATTCCTTAGATCCATATATACTCACTTATATATACTTAGTATAATATACGAATTATAATTATTATAAGATATCTTTATAACTAACAATATTTATAACTAACAATATAATAATAACAGGTACAAATATTAAATTGAGGTACCCATTCTATGACAATTCTCAACAGTTTACCCCCTATTTTTGTGCCTTTAGTGGGTCTAGTATTTCCGGCAATTGCAATGGCTTCTTTATTTCTTTATGTTCAAAAAACTAAGATTTTATAGATTCGATGCCGATGGGGCATGCTGATGGGGCCAAGATCAAAAATCTTATCTATTTTTTTTTCAAGACTTCGATACCATAGATATATATTTCGTAAAATAAATATTGTCTAACATGTAGCTTTTCCTAACATAAATGAAAAAGCTCTTATGCATGTGTAAACATGAAATGGGTAAATGAATATGAATTATAATTATTTTCAAAAGTGTATCAGGATCGGGGCCGATGTATGAAATCAAAGTTAATGTATCCATAGGTATGTAGATCTCTATAGGGGATCATATAAAAGGGATGATTTTAGATCTAACCAATTCGATGAATTACTACTAAGGGTTCACATCAGAATAGTGCTAGTTGATGAGAGTTACTTCGGAAACAAAAAGTAAAGTCAAATTCATTTTGGTTATTCTCTCAATTCCAATAAAATGCAACTGGATCTAGTATGTATGAGTTGGCGATCAGAATCTATATGGATAGAATTTATAACGGGGTCTCGAAAAACAAGCAATTTCTGCTGGGCCTTTATCCTTTTTTGGGGTTCATTAGGATTTTTAATGGTTGGAACTTCTAGTTATCTTGGTAGGAATTTGATATCCTTATTTCCGTCTCAGCAAATAGTTTTTTTTCCACAAGGAATCGTGATGTCTTTTTATGGGATCGCAGGTCTCTTTATTAGTTCTTATTTGTGGGGCACAATTTTTTGGAATGTGGGTAGTGGTTATGATCTTTTCGATAGAAAAGAGGAAATGGTGTGTATTTTTCGTTGGGGATTTCCTGGAAAAAATCGTCGCATCTTTCTACGATTCCTTATGAAAGATATTCAGTCCATCAGAATAGAAGTTAAAGAGGGTATTTATACTCGTCGTGTCCTTTATATGGAAATTAGAGGCCAGGGGGCCGTTCCCTTGACTCGTACTGATGAGAATTTGACTCCACGAGAAATTGAGCAAAAAGCTGCCGAATTGGCCTATTTCTTGCGTGTACCGATTGAAGTCTTTTGAAATGAATTGAAGAATAGAAGAATAAATGCTTTTTTCGGAAGGAAGAAAAAACTCGAGCCAAGAATCCTATTTTTTCTATAGCATAACTTAACTGAAGTTTCTTCAGAATGTTGATTCGAGCCAAAGCGGACGTATAGGGAAGAGTCATAACATAAAAAAAAATGTTTTTTTGTCCACAATTTTTTTATGCGTCTGTAAATGTAAAGCTACTCAACTCAATTCAGTAACAAAAAAATAAGTAACAAATCGAAATAACAGATTCATTTCCTATATCAATCAAAGTATTTTGGAATTTCTCCTTTTATTTTCAATATTTGGAATTGATACGTTAGATACAGATAGATCATATCGTGTAAATTTTCTCTACTTTCTTTTGTCAATCGACCCCTTCTTTTTTTTTTTTCCTTTCTTTTGTGCTCCCTAAGAACCAAACAATTGGATCTCTTTCTTATAACGTAACGATAACTTTTTTGTCTTTTTTTCTCACTCATTTTTGATCATAATATTCTTCATAAGTTTTTCTCAATTATTCTTGGACTCTATATATAGTATAGATAACGTAGTCTAGATAGATAACGAAATTTTTTCGACCCATTTAATTTAATAATAAGGGAGTTCTTTCGTCTCGAAATCCGAAAATCCGAATAGAATAATATGAAGCGACTCCTTTTGGCATTTATCGAAAAAGGGCAATTGCTTCGAATTTAATCAATTGAGATATCTGGAAACAATATTATATATATTTCATTTCATTTTTCATTCGAATTCGAAGTGTATTATCATTTTCTATTTCTGTATTCTTTTGAGATTCAAGGACTAAGCACTGCACTGAATCAAAAATAAAAAGCAGAAAATAGATTCATGGACCCGCTACCTTATAATAGAACTCATGCTTGATAGAAAGATTAGATCGCGTAGAGTCAACAGATGAGGTGGGGTTCATTAACAATTCACAGATGAAAAATGGCAAAAAAGAAAGCATTCATTCCCCTTGTATATCTTGCATCTATAGTATTTTTGCCCTGGTGGATCTCTCTCTCATTTAATAAAAGTCTGAAATCCTGGGTTACTAATTGGTGGAATACTAGGCAATCCGAAACTTTTTTGAATGATATTCAAGAAAAAAGTATTCTAGAACAATTCATAGAATTAGAGGAACTCTTCCTGTTGGACGAAATGATAAAAGAATACCCGGAAACCCAGCTACAAAAACTTCGTATAGGAATCCACAAGGAAACGATTCAATTGATCAAGATACACGATGAGGATCGTATCCATACGATTTTGCACTTCTCGACAAATATAATCTCTTTTGTTATTCTAAGTGGTTATTCTATTTTGGGTAATGAAGAACTTGTTATTCTTAACTCTTGGGTTCAAGAATTCCTATATAATTTAAGCGACACAATAAAAGCTTTTTCTCTTCTTTTATTAACTGATTTATGTATCGGATTTCATTCGCCCCACGGTTGGGAACTAATGATTGGCTATATCTACAAAGATTTTGGATTTGCTCATAACGATCAAATTATATCAGGTCTTGTTTCGACCTTTCCAGTCATTCTAGATACAATTTTTAAATATTGGATTTTTCGTCATTTAAATCGTGTATCTCCATCACTTGTAGTTATTTATCATTCAATGAATGGCTGAAAAATGATTCATGATCCAATTATAATGTTTATTACTTTGTATATAAGCAAAGCAAGCAAGGTCGTACTTATCTTACTCTTTCTACCCATCAGGGGAATTCCCCCTCTATTTCAGTAAAATGATTTCAGTTTCAGTATTTTAAAGTGTAAATAGCAAAATCGTGGATAGGGAACTATACTAGTAACCCGCCCCATTTTATTGTAGAAATTTTCGGGATCAATGATTGGACCATGCAAACTAGAAACACCTTTTCTTGGATAAAGGAAGAGATTACTCGATCCATTTCCGTATCGCTCATGATATATATAATAACTGGGGCA